GGAAAGGTCCATTAGATAATGAACTATTGGTTCTAAACCATCTCTGGCGATGAATCAACAATTCGAAGTGCTTTTCTTGCGTATTCTTGATGAACCAGCGTTTATATATAGATGTAGGAGGATTTGTTTGGGAAGCAATAAGCCCCTTTGACATCTCTTCATCTGCAAAGAATTCTCGACGTGAAAACACAGAGACAGAGGGCTGATCTTTGAATAGGGAAAAGAATGGATCCGCAGGGTCCCAAATGAATTGGCTTGTTCGAAAAAAGCCTTGTTCTTTGGAAGATCTATCTCGTGTCTGGTACTGCATGGTTCCACTCTGCAAGAACTCCGAATCATTCTCTTGAAGCTCATCCTCTTTATGATAAATGATCCATTTGCCCCGAAATGACCCAGTCCAATAGGGAAATCCCAATTCAGTGGGCCTTTCGATACAATCAAATAGATTAGGGCGCCATATTCTAGGAGCCCAAACTATGTGATTGAATAAATCCTCCTCTATCTGTTGCGGATCGAGGGCCCCTTCCCCTTCTTCAAACTCCGATTCGTATTTTTCATATAGAAATCTCTGATCAACGATAGAACAAGATCCATTTTGCATCATATCTAACTGATTCCTTGGTTCGGACCGAAGAAGTAATGTCACTCGATTATTATCAAACTGACTGCAATATTTTTCTGTCCGTGAGGATCCCGCCAGAGCCAGAGTGCCTTCTACTTCTAATAGTAATAATAGTAATAGGCCATGAACTAGATCAGAATCATTCTCAACGAATCCATAAGAAGTGATCCAATTTTTTTCATCGTGTCTGGATGAAGACCAAAGATCTTGAGCGACCGATCCGGCAGAACAACTCAAAAGATAAAGAAGTATCGTTAATTTCTTAATGCTCGTTCCAAGTTCGAAGTACCATTTGTACAAATAAGAATCCCCTCCCTTACATGATTTCTTCTTCATATAGATAGATATAGGATCTATGGGGCAATTACTTAGAAGTACATTTTGTGTAACAGCCCTTCCTATCTGATAGAAAAGGATCCCATGATCCTGAACCGATCTTATCTGGGATCGAAAATCCCAAGTTTTTCTATGAAGAGCTGATCTAATTGTATTAGTTTCTATAATGGATTTCTTCTGTGTAATACTAATTGATAGGGCCTCATTGATAAGTGCTACAAGATCTCGCGCATTGGAACCCATGGTTATGGACCCGAATCCTTTAGTATGGAACATCTTCTTTTCCAAGTGAAATCCCCTAGTATATGAAAGAATGAAAAAGTGCTTTCGTTGTTGTGGAAGAAGAAGCCTTCGTATCTTAATGCATGTATTTAATTTATTCGGAGCTATTAGAGCGGGATCCACTTTTTGGGGAATATGAGTCGAAGCAATAACAAGAATCTTTCCAGTGTAACATCTTTCACAATCCCTGGAGAGATAGTTCTCTAATAGACCGAGGGATAAGTAATTCGACTCATTCACATGCAGATCATGAATGTTTGGAATCCATATTATGCAAGGAGACATTGCTTTTGCTAATTCGAATTGAAGGGTGATATCAAATAGGTCTATTTTCGGCGTCATATACATAGTTAGTACATTCGTCATAGTTAGCAGCTCCGTATCAATATCAAGGTCATCATCACTATCATCAATATCGTCACTATCATCAATATCGATATCATCAATAAGATAACCTTTAGGCTTGTCATCCAGGAACTTGTTCGGAAATACCGTAATGAAAGGAACATAGGAGTTTGTCGCTAGGTATTTGACCAAACAGGATCGTCCAGTTCCTATAGAACCTATCACTAAAATACCTCTAGAAGGGGATAGGGCTAAGCGGAGCGAAAAGGGTTTTCCATGAGGAGATGGGGAATGAAAACTATTAGCCCCACACGAGGCTTGTGAATAAGTGATTGTCTGATAATGAGCAAGGAATATCCGTCTTTCTGCTAAACAGGATCTATTGAACTCATAATTCATTATATCCTTTTGATGAATGTCAACTAAGTATCGTAAGGAAATTGATCCCGGTTGTTCAATCATTTGATAACCAGAGTCATTCTTTGATAAATGATCACTATGAGTCAGACTCAATAGAATTTGATCAATCCTTTTTTCTGTCGTTAAGGTGGAGAACTGAACCAAGAATTCTCTTTCTTCATCATCAATCGAATCACTGTTCGCGACCCAGAATTCTATTTTCTCATCAATCCAATCACCGTTCACGTTTTTTCTTTTTCTTATCAATGAATAGATCTCTTTACTTGTACGACTTAGATGTCTCGTATTTCTCGAAAAAATGATTCGATTGATGGGATTTGGTATGATACTTACAAGATCGATGAGATTGATCTTCCAATATTTCTTCTTAGAACGTATTGATTTGACCCCATAAGCGGGACCACCACCCAATAGCATGTTGCCACCAGAAGCAGAACCCCGTATTTCTTCCAGAGAATCTCCTAATTGTTCCAGAACAACTAGAAAGAGATTCTT